GCGCGACGATGATTATTTTCTACAAATCATAAAGACATTGGAACGTTATATTTTATCTTAGGAGCATGATCAGGAATGGTAGGGACTGCTCTTAGATTAATTATTCGAGCAGAGCTTGGACAACCAGGGAGTTTAATTGGAGATGATCAAATTTATAATGTGGTAGTCACAGCCCACGCTTTTATTATAATTTTTTTCATGGTTATGCCTATTATAATTGGAGGCTTTGGTAACTGATTAGTACCTCTTATACTAGGAGCCCCTGATATAGCATTCCCACGAATGAACAACATGAGTTTTTGACTCCTACCTCCTGCCCTTACATTACTCCTTTCAAGGGGTATAGTAGAAAGAGGGGTGGGAACAGGATGAACTGTCTACCCCCCACTTGCAGCAGGAATCGCCCACGCTGGGGCCTCTGTAGATTTAGGTATTTTTTCATTACATATAGCAGGGGCTTCTTCAATTCTAGGAGCAGTAAATTTTATTACAACAGTAATTAATATACGATCAAATGGGATAACTATAGACCGAATACCTTTATTTGTTTGAGCAGTTTTCATCACAGCCATCTTACTTTTATTATCTTTACCAGTATTAGCAGGAGCTATTACAATATTATTAACAGATCGTAACCTAAATACTTCATTCTTTGACCCTGCAGGGGGAGGAGACCCAGTTTTATACCAACATTTATTTTGATTCTTTGGACATCCAGAAGTCTACATTTTAATTCTACCAGGATTTGGACTAATTTCGCACATCGTTAGTCAAGAATCAGGGAAAAAAGAAACCTTCGGGACTTTAGGAATAATTTACGCTATGCTAGCCATTGGGGTTTTAGGCTTTGTAGTATGAGCCCACCATATGTTTACAGTAGGAATAGACGTTGATACTCGAGCCTACTTTACATCAGCAACTATAATTATTGCTGTTCCCACAGGAATTAAAATTTTTAGTTGACTAGGAACCCTACATGGAGCTCGCTTAACTTACTCACCTTCCTTAATGTGAGCCTTAGGTTTCATCTTCCTATTTACAGTAGGGGGATTAACTGGAGTAGTCCTGGCCAATTCATCAATTGATATTATTTTACATGATACCTACTATGTTGTTGCCCACTTCCACTACGTATTATCTATGGGAGCTGTATTTGCTATTTTCGCAGGTGTTGCCCACTGATTCCCACTATTCACCGGAATAACACTAAATCCCGCCTGACTAAAAATTCACTTCATCGTTATATTCATTGGAGTAAATATTACATTTTTCCCTCAACACTTTCTAGGGTTAAGAGGAATGCCTCGGCGTTATTCAGATTACCCAGATGCCTACACAGCCTGAAATGTTTTATCATCTATCGGATCTACTATTTCTTTATTAGGCGTACTAGGCTTTGTACTAATTATTTGAGAAGCATTTACCGCAGCCCGACCCGTTTTATTTTATATATTTTTACCTACTTCAGTAGAGTGACAGCATGACTTACCTCCTGCAGATCACAGTTATATGGAGATTCCTATAATCACTAACTTCTAAAATGGCAGAAAAGTGCAATGGATTTAAGCTCCATATATGAAGATTTATCTCTTCTTTTAGAAATCAATGGCAACATGAGGTTATTTAGGCTTCTTAGATGGAGCATCTCCACTAATAGAACAACTAATTTTTTTTCACGATCATGCTATAATTGTACTTACTCTTATTGTAACTATTGTAGGATATATGATATGTTCATTGATAACCAACAAGTTCGTTAATCGGTTCTTGTTAGAAGGACAAACTATTGAAATCATTTGAACTATATTACCAGCCATCATTTTACTATTCATTGCGTTTCCCTCACTTCGATTGTTATATTTATTAGATGAAGTAAATGAACCAGCAATCACCCTCAAAACCATTGGACATCAATGATACTGAAGATATGAATACTCAGATTTTCAACAAATTGAATTTGATTCCTACATAATCCCTACTAATGAACTCTCGAACAACAATTTTCGTCTTTTAGACGTGGATAATCGAGCTGTATTACCTATAAATACTCAAGTACGAGTCCTGATCACTGCCGCCGACGTTATTCACTCATGAACAGTACCCTCATTAGGGGTTAAAGCAGATGCTATCCCAGGGCGATTAAACCAAGTTAGATTTCTAATAAACCGGCCCGGCTTATTTTATGGACAATGTTCAGAAATTTGTGGGGCAAATCACAGTTTCATGCCTATTGTAGTAGAATCTGTATCAGTAGATGCATTCCTTAACTGAATCAATTCTATAAGAGAAGAATCATTAAGTGACTGAAAGTAAGTGTAAATCTTTTAAATTTATTATAATAGTAACGCCTATTCTTAATGAAAAAATTAGTTAATAAATAACATAAGCTTGTCAAGCTTAAGTAACTAAGAAAATTAGTATTTTTTAATCCCTCAGATATCTCCCTTACTATGACTTAACTTGTACGTATTTTTTTTCTTAATCTTCATATTATTCGTTATAATAAATTATTTTACTTATACCCCTAGTATGAAAGAACAAGAAACACTAAAATATGAACCTCACCAAATAAACTGAAAATGATAACTAACTTATTCTCCGTCTTTGACCCTTCCACATCTCTAATAAATATACAGTTAAACTGATTGTCTACTTTTATTGGCCTTTTTATAGTCCCTATTGCGTATTGAATACTACCCAACCGTCTTTATTTTATGTGAACTTCATTGTTAAAAACTTTACACTCAGAGTTTAAAATCTTACTAGGGCCTAATACCCCTAGAGGAAGAACTCTATTATTCGTAACCTTATTTTCCATTATTGTCTTTAATAACTTTATAGGTCTTATACCATATGTCTTTACTAGAACTAGACACTTGGCAATAACCCTATCTTTATCTCTTCCATTATGACTGGGATTTATATTATATGGTTGAATCAACCATACAAAACATATATTTGCACACTTAGTCCCTCAAGGAACACCTGCTTTTTTAATACCATTTATAGTTTTAATTGAAACACTAAGGAATATTATACGACCAGGTACTTTAGCTGTACGGCTTGCCGCTAATATAATTGCAGGTCACTTATTACTTACTTTATTGGCATCTACTGGCCCCAGACTAACAGCTTCTATCCTTTCATTACTAATTCTTTCCCAGGTACTATTACTAACGCTAGAAGCAGCCGTAGCTGTAATTCAATCTTATGTATTTGCAGTACTTAGAACATTATATGCAGGAGAAGTAAACTAATGTCAGCAGATCACGGACACCATCCTTACCACCTTGTAGATATAAGACCTTGACCTTTAACAGGATCTATTAGAGCAATAATATTAACAACTGGGCTAGTAAAATGATTCCACAAATTTCAAATTGACTTGTTTGCCTTAGGAATCTTAGCCGTATTATTAACTATAATTCAATGATGACGGGATATTACACGAGAAGGTACTTATCAAGGCTTACACACATCCATTGTCACTATTGGCCTACGATGAGGAATAATCTTATTTATTACATCAGAAGTACTATTCTTTTTCTCATTTTTTTGGGCTTTTTTTCATAGAAGGTTAGCTCCTACAGTAGAAATTGGCACTAGATGACCTCCAGCAGGAATTATACCTTTTAACCCTTTCCAAATCCCTCTCTTAAACACAGCTATTTTATTATCTTCAGGAGCCACTGTTACGTGAGCACATCATGCAATTATAGAAAGCAACCATACCCAAGCCCTACAAGGACTAGGCATCACCATTCTACTAGGGGTTTATTTTACAGCACTACAAGCCCTAGAATACTTTGAAGCTTCCTTTACAATTGCAGATTCAGTTTATGGATCAACCTTTTTCGTCGCAACAGGATTCCATGGCCTTCACGTTATTATTGGGTCCTCGTTCTTAGCGGTCTGCTTTTATCGTTTGTATATATGCCATTTTTCTAGCCATCATCATTTCGGATTTGAGGCCGCGGCTTGATACTGACATTTTGTAGATGTAGTCTGACTATTCTTATACATCTCAATTTACTGATGAGGAGGATAATCTTTTTAGTATAAAAAGTATATTTGGCTTCCAACTAAAAGGTCTAGAACATCTAGAAAAGATAATGATCATTTCCAGTCTATCAATCATAATTACTTTAATTATTTCCGCCGTTGTTATAATAATCGCATTTTTAGTAAGGAAAAAAACCATTACTGACCGAGAAAAAAACACTCCATTTGAATGTGGGTTTGATCCCAAAGGATCAGCTCGTCTCCCGTTTTCACTCCGATTCTTCTTAATCGCGGTTATCTTTCTTATCTTTGATGTAGAAATTACACTACTCTTACCCCTGGCCACAATTCTAAAATTAGTAAATGTTTTTAGATGATTACTTACAGGCATTTTTTTTATCTTAATTCTTTTGTTGGGCTTATATCATGAATGAAATCAAGGAGCATTAGATTGAGCAGATTAGGATAGTAGTCAAAAATGATATCTGATTTGCATTTAGAAGGTGTTACAAGGTTAACCTATCTTAATTATTAAGGTAAAAAGCGAACTATTGCATTCAGTTTCGACCTGACCTTTGGTATTAAAATACCTTTACCTGCCTATTAACCAAAACCAAAAAGAGGTATATTATTGTTAATAATAGAATTGAAAAATAATTTTTTTCTGGTTAAGGAAATAAACTGAAGTAAGAAAAAGCTACTAACTTTTAACTTAAGCGGTTAAATTCCGTTTTTATTTCTGCTTTTGTAGTGTAAAAACAACACATTACATTTTCAATGTAAAGATAAGAATTAACTTCTTTTAAAGTATTATTCACAGGTTTTAAACAAACCTCCTCAACATCTTCAGTGTTGCGATCTCATCTTATAATCTATGTGAATTTATATAATAATAATAGACAAAACCGCTCAAAATAAAAAAGTAATTATATACAACTTAATCCTATTATCCTGTATTTTTTCTAACAACCCCGATCTTTTTATTAAGCTACCATGCAAGTTGTATCCCCCTTTATTTTCAAATCAGCCTTGATCTCCTATTTTATAAATACTAAAACCATTAACTAAAAAATTAAAAATCATATTTTGAGTAGATAAAAATGGTATAAATCATATTCTACCACTGAAAACTACACTTTTATAATATTTAAAAGAATTTAAGACATATAAAAAAGACCCAAGATTAAAAACGTATCCTACTCAAGCCCCCAACATACAAACAATTAATACTAACCTCTTGTAAAACCTACTTAAACAAATCATATAAGGATAAGGAACAATTAATCATCTAAGTATAGAACCGGCCCTCACCGCACCTAATGCCAATAAAAACATCGGTCTAGTTAATAAGCCTCTTTCGTCATTTACAGTATGTAATCTCCCTATATTAAAACCCCCAGTAATAGAATAATAAACTAAGCGTGCGGTATAACAAACAGTAAGGCCTGTTGCAAATACATACATTAAAAAAGAAATATAATTAATTGTCCCCATAAAAGCTATCTCTAAAATAACGTCCTTAGAATAAAAACCAGCCATAAAAGGTATACCACATAAAGCTAAATTAGCTAAATTTATATAAAAAGTTGTTAAAGGTATAAATTTACTTAAACCCCCTATTATTCGAATATCTTGATAATCCTTTGCCCTATGAATAATAACCCCTGCACATATAAATAACAAGGCTTTAAATAAAGCATGCGACAAAAGATGAAAAAAAGCCAAATCAGGTAACCCAAACCCTAAGATCCTCATTATTACACCCAACTGACTAAGGGTAGATAAAGCAATAATTTTTTTTAAATCATACTCAAAATTTGCACCTAGACCCGCCATGAATATCGTAGTTCCCCCTAACAATAATAAACCCTGAGAATAAACTCTATTATGCATTGCAGGTTCAAATCGCACTAACAAATAGACACCCGCAGTAACTAAAGTAGAAGAATGCACTAAAGCAGAGACGGGCGTCGGAGCCGCCATAGCAGCCGGTAATCAAGCAGAAAAAGGAATTTGAGCACTTTTAGTTATAGCAGCAAGTATAACTAAAAAACACAATATACCTAATGATTCATTACCACAAATACTATTTAAGTAAAACACGAAATTTCAGCCCCCATACACTGATATTAAAGAAATAGCTAACAAAATTGCAACATCCCCCACTCGATTAGATAATGCCGTTAACATCCCAGCTGCTCCTGACTTTTCATTTTGATAATAAATGACAAGACAATAAGAAACCAAACCTAATCCATCTCAACCTAAAAGAATCCTAATTAAATTAGGACTAATAATTAGAGCTACCATAGAAACTACAAATATCAATACTAAATAAATAAAACGATTTATATTAGGGTCTCCTTCCATGTAACCGCCCCTATAATAAAGGACTATAGAAGAAATTAACATAACAAATCCCAAAAACATTAAAGATATTCAATCAAGAATTAAAGTTATTACAACAGAGCTTCTATTTGTTCTTACAATCTCTCATTCAATAAAATAACCAACCCCCCTATATAATGACATTAATCTCATAATTAATCTAGTACTAGAACCCAATAACAAAAAAAATATTCTAGATACATACATTTTCAAACTTCATAACACGATCTAAAATAGCTCAAGCTATATCTCTGGATCCACAAACCAGCGTTTTTAATAAACTATTTAAATTAAAAAACACATAATATAATTCTACTTCTTATAAACATCAGATTTAGAGGAAGTCAATGCAATATTAACACCAAATACTCCCGAACCTTCCCTCTGCAACAAGAAAACACTCCATTATAATATTTACCATGCTGCCTAATAGAAAACAAGTATAAAGTATAAGCAGCACTAAAAAAAGATAACAATCCAATACCAATTATATTAAACCCCCTTCAATTTATAATCCTAACAATCAACTGAATCTCGCCCAACAAATTTAATGTTGGAGGCGCAGCTATATTTCCAGCACATAGTAAAAATCATCATATAGCCATGGTAGGTATAATGTTCAACAAACCTTTATTAATTAAAAGCCTCCGGCTTCCTAAACGCTCGTAAACCATATTAATCATAAAAAACAAACCAGAAGAACATAACCCATGTCCTACCATAACTACTACAGCCCCATTCACTCCCCATCAATTAAAAATGGTTACGCCACATAATACCATCCCTATATGAGCTACTGAAGAATATGCAATAAGAGCTTTAATGTCCACCTGACGTAAACACATTAATCTTACCAAAACCCCTCCAACAAGTCTAATTCTGACCCAAATTCAACATAACTTTCCATTTGTACAACTAAACAAAGGCACAATTCGCAATAAACCATAGCCCCCTAACTTAAGTAATACCCCGGCCAAAATTATAGACCCAGCCACCGGAGCTTCTACATGAGCTTTTGGTAGTCAAAGATGAAACATAAATATAGGGAGCTTCACAATAAAAGCAAACACTCTTCTTAAATATCAGAGCCTATAAAGAAAGGAATCTCCTAAAACTTCTTTAGTCAAGCCCAAAGTTAAAGAACCCCTTGAATTATAAAAAATCATTAAAGAAACTAATAAAGGCAATGAAGCAGTTAAAGTATAAAACAACATATAAATCCCAGCCCCAATCCGTTCAGGCTGATAGCCCCACCCTAAAATTAAAATTAAAGTAGGAATTAAAGAAGCCTCAAAACTAACATAAAAAAGAAACAAATCCGTAGAAGCAAAGGTTATAACTAAAAAAAAATTTAAAAAACAACAAGTTATAACAAAAATCTTATGAAAATTATTTTTATCAAAAATCGATTGTCTACTTATTAAAACTAACAACATAATTCAAAGTCTTAAAAGAATTAAGATATATCTTAATCAATCTGACCCGAACCCATAGCTCAACAAACTTATATAAAAGTCATGTTTACAACACAAAAGATAATAAACGAAAACAATAATTATCCCTAACTGAACCCCATATCATCTATTACACCCTAGTGTTAAAAAAAGAGAACCTAATACAAATTTTAACATCGAAGTATAGTAAATCTAGAGAACCGATCATTCCCATGAGTACGAATAATAGAGACCAAGATTGACAAAGCTAGGGCTCCCTCACAGGCAGCCATTGTTAAAAAAATCAAAGTAAAGTAACCCTCTTGACCTAAATAAGAAAAAACAATCGTCAACAACCAAAAAATACCCAATATTATATATTCTAATCTAAGTAAAGATCTCAGTAAATGCTTGCGTTTAGATACAAACCCTCACATACCCCTTAGGATTATAATCAGCCTCCCTAACAAATAGAAATTAAGTCTTAACATTAGTTTTAATAGTTTAACATAGAACTTTGGTCTTGTAAACCAAGAGTGAATTCAAATAATTCTTAAAGCATCAAGGGAAGGAAATAACCCCTATCATTAATTCCCAAAACTAATATTTTAAATTTAAACTACCCCTTGATATTTCATTCATTTTATTGCTTTACTTAACTTCAATAACACTAAGACTAGTTTTTACAACTATTACCCACCCTCTAGCAATAGGAATAATATTATTACTGCAAACCCTTACTATTTGTGCAATCACTTCCCTACTAAACTTTCACGTCTGATTCTCTTACATCCTTTTTCTAATTTTTCTAGGAGGAATATTAGTATTATTTATCTATATTACCTCGTTAGCCTCTAACGAAATATTTCAATTTTCATTTAAAATGATTTCTTTCTTTATCATTATAATATCCCTAGGCTTTTTCTTATCTATAATCTTAGACCCCCTGCTTTTGGATTTTAAAATATCTTCTTCAGATATACACAAATATATAGGAGAGACTTATAATATGCAGGCCGTGTTGATTGGAAACATCTACTCCTCAAATACTATAAACACAACCTTATTTATAATTCTATATCTATTATTAACACTGATTGTAGTAGTAAAAATTACATACACCTTTTTAGGCCCACTACGGATGCTAACAACATATGACAATACCTGTTCGAAAATCTCATCCCTTATTTAAAATCATAAACGGAGCAATTGTTGATATACCTGCCCCTTCTAATATCTCAATCTGATGAAACTTCGGTTCATTATTAGGACTTTGTTTAGTAGTTCAAATTGCTACAGGACTATTTTTAGCCATGCATTATACAGCTCATATTGATTTAGCCTTTTCAAGGGTTGCCCATATCTGCCGTGATGTCAACTATGGCTGACTTCTCCGTACCGTCCATGCTAACGGAGCCTCATTCTTTTTTATTTGTCTTTACCTACACGTTGGCCGAGGCTTATACTATGGATCTTATTTATTTATACACACCTGAATAGTAGGAGTCATTATCCTATTTCTAGTTATGGGTACCGCTTTTATAGGCTATGTCCTTCCCTGAGGGCAAATATCTTTTTGAGGAGCTACCGTTATTACTAACTTATTATCAGCCATCCCTTATATTGGAACAGACTTAGTTCAATGAGTTTGAGGAGGATTTGCAGTAGACAACGCCACTTTAACCCGATTTTTCACTTTTCACTTCTTATTTCCCTTTATTGTAGCAGCAGCCACAATGGTCCATATTCTCTTCCTCCACCAAACAGGCTCTAGTAACCCTTTAGGATTAGTTAGAAATATCGACAAAGTACCGTTTCATCCTTATTTTACATTTAAAGACATCGTAGGCTTTGTCTTTATGCTAATAGCCCTAATCCTTCTAAGGCTATTTGACCCTTATTTACTAGGAGATCCAGAAAACTTTATTCCAGCTAATCCAATAAGAACTCCTTTACATATCCAGCCCGAATGATATTTTCTATTTGCGTATGCCATTCTCCGATCAATTCCCAATAAATTAGGTGGAGTAATTGCCCTAGTGGCCTCTATCGCAATTCTCTTTATTATACCTTTCACACAAAAGGCCAACTTTCGAGGACTATCTTTTTATCCCATTAATCAAGTAATATTTTGATCAATAGTAGTTATTGTAATTTTATTAACCTGAATTGGGGCCCGACCCGTAGAAGAACCTTATGTACTTACAGGTCAAATCTTAACTGTTTTATACTTTTCATACTACTTAATTGCTCCTATTATATTTATAATTTGAGACGAAATCCTTAGATAGCTAATTATTTGGCCGAGGACAGGCAGGTACTTTGAAAGTACCCAACAGAGGTTTAAATCCTCTAGTAATTTTTACTAAAATCAGAACACTACATTTACCCCTAAAGAAGAACAATCCTTATATACATTTTTAACCCCATAAAAAACATAAGATAATTTAACGAAACAGGCAAAAACCTCTTTCAAGACAAGTATATAAGCTTATCATAACGAAACCGAGGTAAAGTCCCACGCACTCAGATAAATCTAAATACAATGAACACTAACTTTAAACAAAACCTCAAACTCCTAGGTCTACATCCTATAAACAAAATTACAAACAAAGCACTTATAAACAAAATACTACTATATTCGGCCAAAAAAATTAAAGCAAACCCTCCTCCACTATATTCAACATTAAATCCAGATACCAACTCAGACTCCCCCTCAGCAAAATCAAAAGGAGTACGATTAGTCTCCGCCAGACAAGAAACAAACCACACTCCAGCCAGGGGTAATGTTAAAAGCAATAATCAACACTCGTACTGATAATCGCTAAACAAGTTTAAATTAAACCCTCCTACTAAAAAAATAAAAGACAATAAAATTAAAGCAAGCCTTACCTCATAAGAAATGGTCTGAGACACAGCCCGAATTCTACCCAATAATGCATATTTAGAATTAGAAGATCACCCCGCCCCCATCAACGTATATACCCCTAGCCTAGTACAACACAAAAAAAACAATGACCCTAGCCTAAAATTTATTAACCCAGTTTCATAAGGAATTACCAACCAGACAACTAAAGAAATAAATAGACTAAAAATAGGAGATAAATAATAAGGCAAAAAATTTCTCATCATAGGCAACGCCTGTTCTTTGGTAAATAACTTAACCGCATCCGCAAAAGGCTGAAGAATCCCGATAAAACCTAGTTTATTAGGCCCTTTACGAATCTGAATATATCCTAAAACCTTACGTTCTAAAAGTGTAAAAAAAGCAACTCTGACTAATACACAAACTATTAAAACAACGTAGTTAATAATCATTAAAGCAATCACTATTAAGTGGGGTACTAAATCCCCATTCTTAGATCCTAAGTCTAATGCACTTTTCTGCCAACTTAATCAACTTAATGAATTTCAAGACCAGACAAAATATTTGACTTACTAAATCCTTTCGTACTAAAATAAGTTACTACAATAATATGGAAGATAGAAACCAACCTGGCTCACGCCGGTCTGAACTCAAATCATGTAAGGATTTAAAGATCGAACAGATCTGCCTACTAAAACTGCTGCACCTTAAGGCTTCCTTAATTCAACATCGAGGTCGCAAACTTTACTTTCGATAAGAACTCTCAAGAAAAATTACGCTGTTATCCCTAAAGTAACTTGTTCTTATGCTCACTATTAGTGGATCAATTAATTAATCAGTCATTACTGTTTTAAAAAACAAAAGCAGTTACTCAAATATATACTTTTACCGCCCCAGTAAAATAATATTATTCTTTTAATATGTTAACAATTAATAATTTATATAACAAGAATCCATTATAAAGCTTTATAGGGTCTTATCGTCCCTCCATACCATTTAAGCTTTTTTACTTAAATATTAATTTACATTTTTTGCACTGAGACAGTCCCTATCTTGTCCGACCATTCATACAAGCCTCTAATTAGGAGACTAATTATTATGCTACCTTCGCACGGTCAGAATACCGCGGCCCTTTAATTTTAAATATCAGTGGGCAGGCCAGACCATACAAATCATTTTACCGTATGGACATGTTTTTGATAAACAGGCAGAAAGGATTATTGCCGAGTTCCTTAATACAATTTAAAACTTAACATAGTATAAACCCAAATCCAGTAGTTTTTATTATTACAAGCTATTTTTACTAATAACTTAATTATACCTATAGGTCAATTATTAATCCAGATTTTTTAATAACCAACTAGAGCAATTTTAAATATTAACAAATTTACCAAATAATCTATAACGATTTTAAAACCTGACTGATCTTAAGCCTAGTTAAATAAGATATTTTAAATTACCCATAAAAAATTTATTATTAAACAAGAAGCTTTTCCCTCCTGTTTTTACTTCTTAGGTTCACATGATCACTAAAAGCTAAATTAAATTTATTTATTAAAAAACCAGATACATATCGGCGCGTATAGAATTTCACTTCTAATAAATTATTTATAATAACTATGCCACGTTAACCATTAACAATAAATTAGCTCGCCAAACTTCGGGAAAGCCTAAATTAAAGACAAAAAATTTAAGTCCCCTGAAACACAAGGTACTACATTTAATATATACTTTTATAGAATTAGCTTTTTCAAATATTTCAACTTTCCTTTACAGTACTTATTACCTATTACCTCTTACAAAATTTCTTTATTAAATACTTATTGAAATAAACTTAAGATTACTTTCACTAAACATGATTTCATTGTCTTAGATTTAAAAGTTTAGTATTCATTCTTCAAAATAAATCGAATTGCACGATATCTTCTCAACGTAAGTGAGATGCTTTACTAACCAAGCTCTACTTTGCATTCTAGGAACACTTTCCAGTACCCCTACTATGTTACGACTTATCTCACTTTGTAGTGAGAGCGACGGGCGATGTGTACATATCTCAGAGCTTTTATCATTACAACCTACTAAAATGCAATTACTATTAAATCCACCTTCTAATAACTAATTTAAAGTTAAATTTCGTACTTTATAGAATATAAATTGTAGCTCATTCACTCCGTACCCATAAGTTACACCTTGATCTGATATATTATATCTTATTATTCTTAGATAATTATTTATCTTTTAACATTATCTGACAACGACGGTATATAAACTGTTTGCAAAAGCACGTAAAATTCTTCGCGGATTATCGATTACGGAACAAGCTCCTCTAACTAGGCTGAGATACCGCCAAACTCTTTGGGTTTCAAGAAAATAACTATATACTACCCAGGTGATAATTTTTAATTCAAGTATAGCAGGGTATCTAATCCTGGTTTATATCTCAAACTCACAAGCCTCTTATTCATTATTTTATAATAAAAACAATATTTTAATTATTCATTTCACTTACACCTAATATCTTGTTTTTACCAAAACAAATAGCATAATAACTTAATTTAACCAAACCTTATTTTCTTAGCCTCACAGTATAACCGCGGCGGCTGGCACAATTTTAGCCAGGCTTTATATGATTTTCTAGTTCTAGCTTTAACTAATAACCTAATACTACGCGCTGAGAATTTAATAGTTATCAATAAAATTTATTAATTTTTATCTACACTCATTTAGAAAACAGTAAATATTGTCATACTTAAATTTACATGCATCTTATATCAAAAAGAAAATAATCAGCCAGAGTCAAACTTTGACTACTTGAATATACCAAGACTAAAAAAAAAAGAAAATAAATTCAATAACATACTATTTCTAGAATTATTAAACATTTATTGAACATATAAATTTTACTTTTAAGAAAAACTTCCTGCCGCGGTGTTCCCAAACTCTCCTCTTAAATTATATTCTTATGTAATAAGCTTACTTTCTATCTCATCTAACCCCAAACTATTTAATTTAGCACTAATTTAAGACAGTAATAGTAATGACAGGACTACTTAGTAGCTTTATTACTTCTAGTTAAAATCTTATTAACCTTTACTGACTTATAATTTATTATTTTCTTATATTCAATTGATTACCTGTCAAATTTTATTTATAAATATTTCATTATTAGAAAATAGAATCTAATAGTTTTATCCATAATAGCCAAACATTTATTGAATTATAAGTTTGTATAAAAAAACATAAGAAATGTATAAGAATTCTTATCAATTTATAAAAAAGTTCTAGATATAATTAATCAAACTTGATTGTCAATAGAAACAATCTAGATTTATATAACCACCTTTTCATACTGGAATAGGTAAGAAAAAAAAATAAAATTTTACTAGAATTATATCTAAGTAATTAATCTTATATTTCAATATTTGTTCACAAATCTTATTATATAAATGTTTAATTTTTAGTATTTATCTTAATGTCAAAGATATGTATACAAATATATCGTTATAATTGTTAAATAAAGTTTCATATAAATGTATATATTTAATAAATCATTTTATAGTTCTGTATATGTAAAGTATTATTAAATAATAACTGTAACACCTTCTTTCTTATTTATTCTCATCTATTTTCTCAAAAGTTCGAATAAATAAAAAAAAGAAGGTGTTACAGTTATACAGCTATATATATAAGTTAAAATAAATAACCGTATACCAATAAAGATATAGTTTATTCCTAGTATATAAGTTCTTAATAATTATATTACAACTAAAAAAAAATTGAAGTACAAGAAGAAATATATTCTACTTTTTCCCACTAACAAAAAAGATGAACTTTTCTATTTACCTATTTTAACCCGATTTTACCACACCAACTCAAACTTCAAAAAAAAAAGCCCAAAAATCGATAAAATTTAGCGTTTCTAAAATTGGTGCCCCAGGACTTTTTAAACATATTGCTTTCCCATTTTAGTACATAATATCAACCTTTAGTTATTTTAGCATGTTTAGATACAAGTTTCACATAAAATAAAAAAAATTCCCAAATCTCAAAAATTCCTCTCCCCTCTCTTTACTTTAGAAAAGAGAAAATTCTCATTTAAGTACAAAACATTGAATTACTTTTGCTTTCTGTTCAATAAACGAACTTTATTCTATCAAATGAAGTGCCTGAAAAAGGATTATCTTGATAGGATAAATTATGTAGACACGAATATTTACCTTCATTATACTCAATGGGATAGCCCCATTACCTCAAGAATCAAAATCTAATGTGCCACTACACTAGAGTATAGTTTACTAAAAAGATAAGCTAACTAAGCTAGTGGGCCCATACCCCGTATATGAGGGTATCAATCCCTCTCTTTTTAATTTTTCTAATTCCTTCTCATATTCTATTTTTCTCCACACTAATGTTCGGGATAATAATAGCAGCCTCTTCCTCATCATGATTTACTGCTTGAATAGGCCTAGAACTAAACCTACTTTCTTTTATTCCTTTAATCTCTTCGGAAACAAACCAATTTTCTTCTGAAGCTAGACTAAAATACTTTCTAACACAAGCCTTAGCATCAGCTATAATTCTACTAGCTTCCTCAGCAATAGTAGCCGGAGTACTATTTCATTCGTACCTACTATCAGTTGCTCTCTTAATTAAAATAGGAGCAGCTCCTTTCCATATATGATTCCCCATAGTGGCAGAAGGATTGGGATGACTTCAATTCATTATCTTATCGACCATCCAAAAAATTGCCCCAATAACACTCCTATCCTACGTTATTGACTCTTCCTATTGACTAATTATGTTGGTCATCCCGGCTTCTGCCCTAGTAGGTGCTTTAGGAGGTATTAATCAGCTTATGCTACGAAAACTAATAGCATACTCCTCAATTGGACACACTGCATGAATACTTTCTGCCCTCCTAATCAGGGAGACCCTATGACTCACCTACTTTTTAGTCTACTGTCTTACTTCCGCCACTATTGCCTTATTCTTTTTCCATAAGCAAGCATACCACCTAAACCACCTAATTTCAACGAGATTTCAGAATACTACTCAAAACTGTATTATATATACCTCCTTGTTGTCTTTAGGAGGCTTACCCCCTTTTACAGGATTTATTCCTAAATGAATCACAATCCAAGAAATTTCAAGATCAACCTACACTTTTTTAGCTTTTTTCCTAATCTTAGGTACTTTGATTAATCTCTATTACTATCTTCGACTCACCTTAAACTCATTTATAATGTCTTCTGGCATACTTAAATGACAATTCCTAATAGAAAACAAAACCAGAATAATCACAACTTTTATAATCTTTTTAAATTTGACTGGACTACTTATGTCCCCTATTGTTTACATGCTTACTTCTTAAAGATCTTAAGTTAATAAAACTAAAAGACTTCAAACCTTTCAATATGAGTCAAATCTCTTAGGTCTTAAGCTTCAACCATCTTGTATCTTCAGAATTGCAGTCTGACATTTTAAGCTTAAACTATGAAACTAATGACAAAAGAGGGGTTCTTACCTCGTTAATAGATTTACAATCTATCGCCTAAGCTCAGCCATTTTATC